TTTCTTTTTCTTCTATATATAATATATTTATAATTTCTTTAATTTTTTTTTTTTTTAAGGAATTTTACCAATTACTTGTTGACTTGGTTGAATCCAATTCATCAATTCAATCAAACAAAGAAAAGAGTGTAATTGTTTAACAGATATATAAAATGGAGAATTCTTTTTAAATAAAAACGTGGGAGGATTAGATCGAATGCTCCCTGCGTGAATAAAAATTCGGTCTGTTGGACACCTTCAGGGACTTCTATATTCAACGTTTGTTCAATTACTCTTTTACCCGCAAATGCAATGGTGGCCTCGGGTTCGGCAATAACGACCTTCCCCAACATACCAAAACTAGCTGTTACCCCACCAGTAGTAGGAGATGCGAGGATTGATATATAAAATCGTTTGGCATCTAATTGATAATTATATAACGCACAAGCTATTTTACCCATTTGCATCAAGCTGAAACTTCCTTCGTGGATACGTGCACCCCCAGAAGCACACACTATAATAAGAGGTAGAAATTCTCGGGTAGCATACTCGATCAAACGGGTAATTTTTTCTCCGACTGCGGATCCCATAGTCCCCGCTATAAACTGAAAATCCAGAACTCCAAGTGCTAAGGGAAGACCATTTAGTTCGCCTATGCCTGTTTGAATAGCCTCCGGTAATCCTGTCTCGCTTTGATTAGAATTGAGACGCTCTTGATAAGTCTGGTCGTCTTCTTCTGAATCGAGACGATCTTGATCAGTCTTCTCTTTTTCTTCGGAATATATTTTCTCTTCTTCTTCTAAATCGAGACGATCTTGATAAGTCTGTTCGTCTTTTTCTGAATCGAGAAGATCTTGATCAGTCTTCTCTTTTTCTTCGGAAGAGATCTTCTCTTCTTCTTCTAAATCGAGACGATCTAGATAAGTCTGGTCGTCTTCTTCTGAATAGAGAAGATCTTGTTTTTCTGAATCGAGACGATCTTGATCAGTCTTCTCTTTTTCTTCGGAAGAGATCTTCTCTTCTTCTTCTAAATCGAGACGATCTAGATAAGTCTGGTCGTCTTCTTCTGAATAGAGAAGATCTTGTTTTTCTGAATCGAGACGATCTTGATCAGTCTTCTCTTTTTCTTCGGAAGAGATCTTCTCTTCTTCTTCTGAATCGAGACGCTCTTGATCAGCCTTTTCTTTTTCTTTTTTTAATTGTATTCGTAATTCTAGTTCTATGTACACTTTTTTGAGTTCAGCTTCCCATTCACTGAGGTCCAGTTCAAAAGGCTCCTCTTTTTCTTCGAAATCCCATTCAATGGCCAGAGAGACCATGTCTTCATCCATAGGAACCCAAGTGTCTGGATCAATCAAAAGGTCAATTCTATCCGAACTATTCATTTCCACATGATATTCGCAACATTCACAAATATACATTTTTGAATTAAAAAGCGGCTTATAATTTAAACCATAACAAACGTCGCATTGAACCCACAAATGCCTATATTTGTGGAATCCACCAGGATTATTATCACTTTCTTGATCATTTTCTTTTTCATTTTGACTTTCATGATCATCGTCATCACCGGCATGCCACCCACAGTCATCCCACCTAGGGTCTTCCTGGGCATCCCACCCCTCGCCATTATCCCAATTATCTAAGGCATTATCCCAATTATCGAAATTCGCGGAGATTCTTGTATCCCTCGATTTAATACGTTTTTTGTAACCTAATAAAATAGAAAAACGAGGGAAGGGAGCCATGGTAAAGAAATTACCAAGCGCGGTCTTATCAATGGTACTGAATTTGAATTTATTCGCATAAGTATTAGTTAAATAAAGATAAAGTGAATTTTTGTTTTGCATAGAATAGGAAGGGTTCTTTTTGGATTCACGAAAATTTTATTTTTTAAAGTAAAGTATAAATAAATACTTACTAACATGAAAAAAATAATTAAAAGACATAATACTAAATACTAAGCCGTAACATGAGAAATCAGACCGCATTAAAAAAGAAAAGATAAGGTGGCAGGCCTAGAAAAAGAAATGGATTCAGCAGAATATTGTAATGAATATTCTGACTTACTTGACCCGACTTATAGCTTTTTTGTTCGCATAAAAAGCGGATTCGAAATTCTCTTTCATTCCACCTGTACCCGGGCGAATATGAAGCGCCCGGAGACTGTCTGTCTTTAACAATGAAGAAAATTGTGTAGAGTTGTATAGATCTCGATTAAATCTATATATGCCAACTCTTTTGATTTTACAAGTGTACTCCACCGAAAACTGTGAGTATCCCTTATAATGATTAGAAGATCCTCTATAGTATAGATATCTTCTTCCATAAGGAAACTAGTTATTCGGGTAGATAACCTCAATTCTGAAATAAAGAAAAAAGCCGGGTCTTTTCTTTTTCTAGAGATATAGACTATCAATCTACACCACCATGGTTTCACTTTCAGTTTATCAAAGTTACAATAGAATAAGGCCGTTAAAGCCCACGAATTATTAACAAATTCTTCTATTTTTATGATAATTTCTTTTTTCTCTTTCTCGTCCAAACCTTTTATTTCTAGTAAGTCTTTACGAGCGTAGATTACCATTATTACTAATCTATTAATACGAATAATCTTTTCTTGATCAAAAAGTACATCAACTACTCTTTTAGAGAAGCCGAATTTGAAGACAGACATATATCGTGGATCCCCTTTCTCGAAAAAAAGAAGACGGCAAACTTTTTTCTTTAGTGAAACCCAGTTTATACATAAAAGACATAAAAAAGCCACAAGAGTCAAAATGTGCGAGACTTGCCGTGTTTTTAAAAGAGATCTTTCTACACGGAATTTATACCTTTGTAAAACTAAAAGTTGCATTATGGGTTTCCCTTTGTTTTTAACTAAAATTTCCATGCATCTGTTTTTAACTATAATTCTCATTAAAATTTTCATAATGGGTTTCCTCCTGTTTTTATTTTATTTTTTTTTAATTGTATTCGTAATTCTAGTTCTATGTACACTTTTTTGAGTTCAGCTTCCCATTCACTGAGGTCCAGTTCAAAAGGCTCCTCTTTTTCTTCGAAATCCCATTCAATGGCCAGAGAGACCATGTCTTCATCCATAGGAACCCAAGTGTCTGGATCAATCAAAAGGTCAATTCTATCCGAACTATTCATTTCCACATGATATTCGCAACATTCACAAATATACATTTTTGAATTAAAAAGCGGCTTATAATTTAAACCATAACAAACGTCGCATTGAACCCACAAATGCCTATATTTGTGGAATCCACCAGGATTATTATCACTTTCTTGATCATTTTCTTTTTCATTTTGACTTTCATGATCATCGTCATCACCGGCATGCCACCCACAGTCATCCCACCTAGGGTCTTCCTGGGCATCCCACCCCTCGCCATTATCCCAATTATCTAAGGCATTATCCCAATTATCGAAATTCGCGGAGATTCTTGTATCCCTCGATTTAATACGTTTTTTGTAACCTAATAAAATAGAAAAACGAGGAAAGGGAGCCATGGTAAAGAAATTACCAAGCGCGGTCTTATCAATGGCACTGAATTTGAATTTAGTCGCATAAGTATTAGTTAAATAAAGATAAAGTAAATTTTTGTTTTGCATAGAATAGGAAGGGTTCTTTTTGGATTCACGAAAATTTTCTTTTTAAAAGTAAAGTATAAATAAATACTTACTAACATGAAACGAATAATTAAAAGACATAATACTAAGCCGTAACATGAGAAATCAGACCGCATTAAAAAAGAAAAGATAAAGTGGCAGGCCTAGAAAAAGAAATGGATTCAGCAGAATATTGTAATGAATATTCTGACTTACTTGACCCGACTTATAGCTTTTTTGTTCGCATATAAAGCGGATTCGAAATTCTCTTTCATTCCACCTGTACCCGGGCGAATATGAAGCGCCCGGAGACTGTCTGTCTTTAACAATGAAGAAAATAGTGTATGGTTCCATAGATCTCGAGGAAATCGAAATATGCCAAATATTCGAAATCTTCTGATTGTAGAAGTCTCTTCCACTTGGAACTGTGAGTATCTTTTATAATGATTAGAAGATCCTCGATAGTATAGATCTTTTCTTCCATGAAAAAACGAGTTATTCGGGTAGATAACTTCAATTCTGAAATAAAGAAAAAAGCCGGGTCTTTTCTTTTTCTAGAGATATAGACTATCAACCTATACCACCATGGTTTCAGGTTCAGTTTATCAAAGTTACAATAGAATAAGGCCGTTAAAGCCCATGAATTATTAAGAAATTCGTCTATTTTTCTGAAAATTTCTTCTTTTTCTTTCTTGTCCAAATCTTCCATTTCTAGGAGGTACTCGCGATCGTAGATTACCACTATTATTAATGGATTAATAGAAATTAGTTCTTCTTTTTTAATAAGTACATCAGCTACTCTTTTAGATAAGCCTAATTTGCGAAGAGGGATATATCGTGGATCCTCTTTCCCGAACACAATAAGACGGCAAATTGTTTTCTTTAGTGAAACCCACAATATACGGAAAAAACAGAAAAAAGCCAGAAAAAGAAAAATCCGTGAGATTGGGCGTATTTGTAAAATACGCCCTTGTATAACGAAAATTCTCATAGTGGTCCCTCCAATCCACTTAAAATATTTTTTATTGAAAAGAATATATTCTAACTTGAATATATAGTGATTGTCAAGTATATGATCGATGATATATCTTATTAGAATCAATTCGATTTCTTTTTTTATAAAAAAAAGAATCTAAACTTTTTAGATAGAAATTGTCAACTATATGATCGATGATATATCTTATTAGAATCAATTCGATTTCTTTTTTTATAAAAAAAAAAGAATCTAAACTTTTTAGATAGAAATTGTCAAGTATATGATCGATCGTATATTTTATTATAATAGATTCTTAAATAATATGGATTCGAATCTAATCGCCCTATAGAAATATTAATATACAGATTTCATATCTAGAATCTACGGAAATCTATTATTCTATTAAATTGGAATAAAAAAATAGAAA